ACAGGTAATTACTCTCCGTTCTCTTAATTGAATTGCAATTAAACTCGGCCCAATCTTTTACTAAAAGGATTGAGCCGAATACAAAGATTCTATTGCATATATGTTGGATAAATACATATATCTCTAGATATACAAGATTTTAAATAGAAAATCTAAGACTCAAATGTTTCTATTGTTGTCTTGTATCCACAATTAAACCTATGGATCTTTATCCTTAGGATTGGTATATTCTTTATATATCCTGTAGTTTCCCTGAATCAAGCGAAGTATCACAAATCTTTCGGCTCACCCCGTATATTGTCCTCTTCGTTTCGTGTTAGAATAGAACCTTAATTTATTACTTGTTATTAGTTTTTTATGAGACGAGATTTTACGAATATTTCGAGGAGAGAACAAATAGTTCTTTTTTTGTTCGATACCAAGACATAGGAAAACCCCTCTTTACCATTATTATTTATAATATTTAGAATCCATCATATTCATATCATATATAGTGAAGTTTTACCCCCGGATTCCCACAAAACAAAAAAAAAAGAATCCTTTTTCACACTTCAACGATTTAATTTCTATGTTTAGTTTGATAGGAAATAAATAAAACTAAAGAATTATGGCTCGAATGACTATTCATCTATTGTATTTTTATGCAAACAAATAAGGGGCAAGAAAACTCTATGGAAAGATGGTGGTTTAATTCGATGGTGTTTAAAAAGGAGTTAGAGCGTAGGTATGGGATAAAGAACTCACTGGACAATCTTGGTCCTGTTGAAAATACTAGTGAAAGTGAAGATCCGAATAGAAAAGGTAGGGCTAAAAACATTCATAGTTGCAGGGGTCGTGACAATTCTAGTTACACTAGTGTCGATCATTTATTCGGCTTCAAAGACATTTGGGATTTTCTCTCTGATGATACTTTTTTAGTTAGGGATAATAATGGAGATAGTTATTCTATCTATTTTGATATTGAAAATCATATTTTTGATATTGACAACGACCATTCTTTTATGAGTGAACTAGAGAGTTCTTTTTATCATTATCGCAATTCTAGTTGTATGAATAATGGATCCACGAGTGAAGATTCCTTATCCAATAGTTACATATATGATACTCAATCTAGTTGGAATAATCACATTAATAGTTGCATTGACAGTTATCTTCAGTCTCGTATCTGTATTGATACGTCCATTGTAAGTGATAGTAGTGACAGTTACATTTCTAGATGCATTTTTGATAAACGTAAAACTCGTAGTGAAAGCGAGAGGTCCAATCTACGAACCCGCGTGAAGAGTAGTGATTTAACTCTAAGAGAAGGGTCTAATGATCTCGATGCAACTCAAAAATACAGGCATTTGTGGGTTCAATGCGAAAATTGTTATGGATTAAATTATAAGAAATTTTTGAAATCAAAAATGAATATTTGTGAACAATGTGGATATCATTTGAAAATGAGTAGTTCAGAAAGAATCGAACTTTCGATCGATCCCGGTACTTGGGATCCTATGGATGAAGACATGGTCTCTCTGGATCCCATTGGATTTCATTCGGAGGAGGAGCCTTATAAAGATCGTATTGATTCTTATCAAAGAAAGACAGGATTAACGGAGGCTGTTCAAACAGGTGTAGGTCAACTAAATGGTATTATCGTAGCAATCGGGGTTATGGATTTTCAGTTTATGGGGGGTAGTATGGGATCCGTCGTGGGGGAGAAAATAACTCGTTTGATTGAGTACGCTACCAATCGACTTATACCTCTTATTATAGTGTGCGCTTCGGGGGGGGCGCGCATGCAAGAAGGAAGTTTGAGCTTGATGCAAATGGCTAAAATATCATCTGCCTTATATGATTATCAATCCAATAAAAAGTTATTTTATGTATCAATCCTTACATCTCCTACTACTGGTGGGGTAACAGCTAGTTTTGGTATGTTGGGAGATATCATTATTGCCGAACCCAATTCCTACATTGCATTTGCGGGTAAAAGAGTAATTGAACAAACATTGAATAAAACAGTACCTGAAGGTTCACAAGCGGCTGAATATTTATTCCAGAAAGGTTTATTCGACCTAATCGTACCACGTAATACTTTAAAAAGTGTTCTGAGTGAGTTATTTAAGCTCCACGCCTTTTTTCCGTTGAATTAAAATTCAATCAAGTAGAGCGTATTAAGTTCAATTATTTTCTTTGTAGCAAACAAGTAATTAGCTTATCGGAATTAAAGTAAATAAGAACGAAAATTGCTTTGGTTGGTGACCTAAGATCTAATTGTAGAAAGAAGCAAAAGTTGCGGATAACTCTTTTTTTTTACCTAGATTTCCGATTACTAAATTAAGAAGTCTTTATCAAGAAGATAAAAGCGTGAGTTCTTCCTTTCGTGACATTAGGCAAATAAAACGAATTTCACCTTACGTAGATAATCAAATATAGAAAAGATAGATATATAGTTTTTTATCTTTCTGCATCGCCCGAAAATTTAATTTTCACTAAAAATCCTGGTTGTGTCGTATTCTAGCAAATCTTTCGATAATTTGTACGAAACCTTTTCAAATTAGAAGACAAGAACAAAACACAAAGAAATTAAGAAAAAAAATATTATTAATATAATAAGAATATAATAAAGTTGATTATCATAGGTATCTTTCGTGTAGAAAGATGAATAAGTCCATTTATTTAGTTCTACACCCCCTGGACTTAGTCTATATACTCACTTAGATATATATATATTTATTACTTCTATATCTATAAGAATTTTCAAACTCAATTTCTTAATAAATTGAATAGAATAATAAAGACCAATTCATAATAATTACAATTTTGAATTATAATTATTGTAAAATATGATATAAAAAAATAATAACAGGTGCAAATAGTAAATCGAGGTACCCCATTTTATGACAACTTTAACTTTTCCCTCTATTTTTGTGCCTTTAGTGGGCCTAGTATTTCCGGCAATTGCAATGGCTTCTTTCTTTCTTTATGTTCAAAAAAACAAGATTGTTTAGATCTGAGGGGACCCAATCTCATCCGTTTTTTTGAACTTCTACTTGCTAGCATAACACAGATATTTATTTCTTTCGGGAAATGGAAATATGGTATGACATGTGATTTCTAAAGGAAAAAGCTAGTATGCCTGCAGAAAATGATCTATGGGTAAATAAATTCCAGCTAGTTTCAAATAGAGCAGGATCGTTGGATACCTAAAGTTGGTGGATCTATCTGTAATATGTATATTGGGATTGGATTAAAGGGTATGTTATTAGTTTAGATCTAACCAATTTGATAAATTACTACTAAGGGTTCACATCAACTAGCACTAGTTTGATGAGAGTTCCTTCGGAAACAAAAAAAAGTAAAGTAAAAATAATTTGGGGTATTCTCTCAATTCCAATAAAATGAAATCGGATGAAGTATGAGTTGGCGATCAGAACATATATGGATAGAACTTCTAACGGTATCTCGAAAACTAAGTAATTTTTGCTGGGCCCTTATCGTTTTTTTAGGTTCATTAGGATTCTTATTGGTTGGAACTTCCAGTTATCTTGGTAGAAATTTTATATCTTTTGTTCCGGCTCAGCAAATTGTTTTTTTTCCACAAGGGCTCGTGATGTCTTTCTACGGGATCGCGGGTTTCTTTATTAGTTCCTATTTATGGTGCACAATTTCCTGGAATGTAGGTAGTGGTTATGATCGATTCGATAGAAAGGAGGGAATAGTGTGTATTTTTCGTTGGGGATTTCCTGGAAAAAATCGTCGCATATTCCTCCGATTCCGTATAAAAGATATTCAATCCATTCGAATAGAAGTTAAAGAGGGTATTTACGCTCGTCGTATCCTTTATATGGACATCAGAGGCCGGGGGGCTATTCCGTTGACCCGTACTGATGAGAATTTGACTTCACGAGAAATTGAACAAAAAGCCGCCGAATTGGCCTATTTTTTGCACGTACCAATTGAAGTCTTTTGAGAAAAGGAAATGGGCTGAAGAATGAATGCTTTCTCAGCAGGAGGGAAAAAATTCCTGTTTTTTCTATAACATAATTTAACTGAAGTTTCGTCAAAACGTTCAGTCGAGCCAAAGCCGATGTATATGGAACAGCCCTAAAACAAAACTCCTTCTTTTGTGGTTTTTTATGCGTATCCAAATCGATGCAACTCAATTCAAACAAGTAACAAATTGAACTGCTAGATTCAATTCATCGGATAATTTCGAAAGAAAGAAATTCATCTTTTTTAAATATTTGTTGGAATTGATACTTTATATGCAGATAAATCCTATCGTGTAAATTATTTCTGTCAATCGACCCTTTAATTTATTCTTTCTTTTGTGTTCCATTACTAATACTAACCAATAATGGGTTTTCTTAATAATGATAACTGGTCCATTTCTGTCTTGTTTTACCACTCATTTTTTTATCATCACAATATCTTTCTCTCAATTATTCTATTCTTGCCTATGGGTAATCGTTGGAATTTTTTCAAAATATTGTATATTTTTATAGAAAGAAAAGGAATTCTTTTGTCTCAAAATATCAATAATATTCATTTCTTAAAGTGCCTCCTTTCGGTGATTCATCGAAAGGAGGCACTTTAAGAAATTTGATGAATTGAGAGATCTGGAAACAATATTTTTTATTATTTCTTGATTCGAATTCGAAGCGGAGTCGTAGTCTATTTTTGTATTCGTTCTAGATTCACACAAAATCACAAATAAAATAGATTCATAGGTTTGATACCTTGTCTAGAACTCATGGGTAAAAAAAGAAATATTCGATCACATAGAGTCGACGAATGAAGTGGGTTAATTAATAATTCACAGACGAAAAATGGCAAAAAAAAAAGCATTCATTCCTCTTTTGTATCTTGCATCTATAGTGTTTTTGTCCTGTTGTATTTCTCTCTCATCATTTACTAAAAGTATGGAATCTTGGGTTACTAATTGGTCGAATACTGATCAATCCGAAATCTTTTTGAATGATATTCAAGAAAAAAGTATTTTAGAAAAGTTCATAGAATTAGAGGAAATCCTCTTCTTGGACGAACTGATCAAGGAATACTCGGAAATACATCTACAAAAGCTTCCTATAGGAATCCACAAAGAAACGATCCAATTAATCAAGATACACAATGAAGATCGTATCCATATGATTTTGCACTTCTCGACAAATATAATCTGTTTTGCTATTCTAAGCGGTTATTCTATTTTAGGTAATGAAGAACTTGTTATTCTTAACTCTTGGGCTCAGGAATTCCTATATAACGTAAGCGATACAGTAAAAGCTTTTTCAATTCTTTTATTAACGGATTTATGTATCGGATTTCATTCACCCCACGGTTGGGAACTAATGATTGGTTCTGTCTACAAGGATTTTGGATTTGTTCATAATGATAAAATCATATCTGGTCTTGTTTCCACTTTTCCAGTTATTCTCGATACTATTTTAAAATATTGGATTTTCCGTTATTTAAATCGTGTATCTCCGTCACTTGTAGTTATTTATCATTCAATGAATGATTGATAAATGATCCACCGATATTAATCTAATCAAATTAGAATGTTTCTTAATGTGTAGTTCTACATAAGCATTAAAAACTTCCTGCCCGGGGGGTTTTCATCCTATAGCATTCCAGTAAAATGATTCCAGTAAATAGCAGAATCGTGGATAGGGAACTATACTAGCGACCTACCCAATTTATTGTATAAATTTTCGGATCAATGATTAGACCATGCAAACTATAAATACTTTTTCTTGGATAAAGGAACAGATTACTCGATCTATTTCCGTATCGCTCATGATATATATCATGACTCGAACATCCATTTCAAGTGCATATCCCATTTTTGCGCAGCAGGGTTATGAAAATCCACGAGAAGCTACTGGGCGTATTGTATGTGCCAATTGCCATTTAGCTAATAAGCCCGTGGATATTGAGGTTCCACAAGCGGTACTTCCTGATACTGTATTTGAAGCAGTTGTTCGAATTCCTTATGATAAGCAAGTGAAACAAGTTCTTGCTAATGGTAAGAAAGGGGGTTTGAATGTGGGGGCTGTTCTTATTTTACCGGAGGGGTTTGAATTAGCTCCTTACGATCGTATTTCTCCCAAGATGAAAGAAAAGATAGGCAATTTGTCTTTTCAGAGCTATCGCCCTAATCAAAAAAATATTCTTGTGATAGGGCCTGTCCCGGGTCAGAAATATAGCGAAATCACCTTTCCTATTCTTTCCCCCGACCCCGCTACTAAGAAGGATGTTCACTTCTTAAAATATCCTATGTACGTAGGGGGAAATAGGGGAAGGGGTCAGATTTATCCCGACGGAAGCAAGAGTAACAATACAGTTTATAATGCTACAGGAGCGGGTATAGTAAGTAAAATCATACGAAAAGAAAAGGGGGGATACGAAATAACCATAACAGATCCGTCGGATGGAGGTCAAGTGGTTGATATTATCCCTCCTGGACTAGAACTTCTTGTTTCAGAAGGTGAATCCATCAGATTTGATCAACCATTAACGAGTAATCCTAATGTGGGTGGATTTGGTCAGGGAGATGCAGAAATAGTACTTCAAGATCCATTACGTGTCCAAGGTCTTTTGTTCTTCTTGGCATCTGTTATTTTGGCACAAATCTTTTTGGTTCTTAAAAAGAAACAGTTCGAGAAGGTTCAATTGGCCGAAATGAATTTCTAGATTCGCCAATTTATCGACATCAAGTTCGTAAAAAGAAACAAATTATTGTTGTCGATTATGTATCATCAAAAAAACTGAAATTATGAAAAACCTTTTATTTACTTGTTTATACTATTTTTCTACGAGCTTCGGGGAATCCCTTGTACCACATTCATAGTCATATCATATATAGGTAGATCCTTTTTGAAGTATTATATTTGACCACCGCTTTCTTTGTTTTTTTTAGACAAATTGAATTCGTACGACTATGTTACTATACTATTGCCTGCCGGATTTCAATTATCAATCTTATAATAGATTCTATTTGAAATAGAACTAAGATTGGGATAGATAGTCGCATAAGTAAGCGCGGAACTATAAATGTAGGCAACAAATAATTCTAGGAGGGATTGTTTGTCTTCCTATTTTTCGACACAAGAAAGGGGTGGAAAAAATCCCCCTTCTTGTGTCGAAAGAGTAATGATTTTTGATCCTGTTCGGCAAAAATTCCTAATCTTGGTGTCGGTTTTCAGATGTATCAGAACTTCCTTTTTTATTTATTACGTACAATAAAAATAAAGTAGTGGACAAACAAAAAAAAGGGGGGGTCCCTTTTTTTTTGACTAAATAGAAGTTATTCAATGAACTTATAAAAAATTTAAATCTTTCTGAGATAATAAAATAGAAATTAGAAATAAAGTTAAGAGTAAAGTTAAGAGTATAGAAAAGTATTTGTACGATATCTAATCTACAGAAATATAGACAATCCGGAAAATTGAGTAATTCCTCCCTTCTTATAACTTGGAAAGTACCCATAGATACTATCAACGAGCAGGTGAA